CCTATCCATAGGATCAATTATACCAAGTCACACACTCATATTCCGGAAATACAGAAACAAAGAAATTCCACGGTCGAACTACCAAAATAGAATGGGATAAAAATCAGAAACCTAAAGGCTTCACTTTGTATTGAAAAAGCTAGTTAATGGTTCTTATCAATCTAATTCATTGCAATTCCATCCAGTAAAATGGAAGAATTATAAATCTCCAAAATAATAGATAGGAATATCGCAAATAGAGCCATTGCGAGACCCATCAAAGGAGTAGTTCCCCACCCGGGAGCTACTTTACCATATTCTGAATTCAATGGTTTCAATAAACTCCCTGCATTAGTTCGTTTTGGACGGCCAGATCTAGAATTACCCTCAATGGTTTGTGTAGCCATAATATTTTATATTCAGTAAGGTCTGTTGACTTTGTATACCATTCCGTTGTAAATAAATGATCTTATCATAGATCCATTGTGGTCTTAAAACTATATAATGTCTTAAAACTATATAATAATGGAAACAGCAACCCTAGTTGCCATCTTTTTATCTGGTTTACTTGTAAGTTTTACTGGGTACGCCTTATATACTGCTTTTGGGCAACCCTCTCAACAACTAAGAGATCCATTCGAGGAACACGGGGACTAGTTGAAGTAATGATCCTCCCAATATTGGGAGGATCATTACTTTCAATTGAGATAATGAAAAATCATTTCACCTTTTTAGTTGGAACTTTAGGCGGTTCTCGAAAAAAGATAGCGAAAAAAATTATTCCTAGAGTTGAGACTAAAAGGAATGTATAAACCAATGCTTCCATAGATTCGATCGTGGTTTACAATTATAGCTTCCATACCTGTTTATTTGGGATCGTCTCCCGGATAAATAAAGAACAAAAGTCAAAGATAAGGCAGTGATTCAAATCAAGATTTATCCGGTACCCTATATCAAATCAAAAAAAGAAAATAACAACGAAAAGTAACTAGTAACAAAGGGATATTGTATCAGACTACCTGTCTTCTTGTAGTTGGATCTCCAAGTTTTTGGAATGCTCCAAATTCCACTTGAGCATCTAAATCTGGATCAATACCAGCAAAAACATCTCTAAACAAGGTTCTAGCACCATGCCAAATGTGTCCGAAGAAGAAGAGCAAAGCAAACGAAGCATGCCCAAAAGTAAACCAACCCCTTGGACTGCTACGAAAAACACCATCGGATTTCAAAGTAGCACGATCTAATTCAAAAATTTCACCCAATTGAGCACGTCTAGCATATTTTTTCACAGTAGCGGGATCACTATAACTGACTCCGTTGAGTTCACCGCCATAGAACTCGACAGTTACACCTACTTGTTCGACACTATATTTTGATTCTGCCCTTCTAAAAGGAACATCGGCTCTAACAATTCCGTCTCCGTCTACCAAAACAACCGGAAATGTTTCAAAAAAAGTAGGCATACGACGTACAAAAAGTTCGCGCCCCTCTTTATCTCTAAAGATAGGATGTCCTAACCACCCAACAGCTATTCCATCCCCGTTATCCATTGAGCCCGCTCTGAATAACCCCCCTTTTGCCGGATTATTGCCGATGTAATCATAAAAAGCCAGTTTTTCAGGAATTTTAGACCAAGCTTCAGATAAACTTTGATTTTCAGCTAATCCAGCACCAATTCGTCGATATATTTCTTGTTGGAAGTATCCTTGATCCCATTGATAACGAGTGGGACCAAATAATTCAATCGGGGTGGTTGCTGAACCATACCACATAGTTCCAGCAACTACAAAAGCTGCAAAAAAGACAGCAGCAATACTACTGGAAAGGACGGTTTCAATATTTCCCATACGTAATCCTTTGTATAGGCGTTGAGGTGGACGGACACTAAGATGGAATAGACCCGCCAATATGCCCAAGGTCCCTGCTGCAATATGATGAGAGGCGATTCCTCCCGGAACAAAAGGATCAAAACCCTCCACACCCCACGCTGGATTTACGGATTGTACCCTTCCGGTTAGTCCATAAGGATCGGACACCCATATTCCAGGACCATACAATCCTGTTACATGAAATGAACCAAACCCAAAACAAGCCACTCCTGATAGAAATAAATGAATTCCAAAGATCTTAGGCAAATCCAAAGAGGGTTTTCCTGTACGTTCATCAGTAAATATTTCTAGATCCCAATACACCCAATGCCAGATAGCTGCCAAAAAGCACAAGCCAGAAAACACAATATGTGCCCCGGCCACACCTTCATAACTCCAAATACCCGGATTCGTTACAGTACCCCCTGTGATACTCCAACCGCCCCATGAATTGGTTATTCCTAAACGAGTCATGAAGGGTATAACGAACATACCCTGTCTCCACATCGGATCAAGAACAGGATCAGAAGGATCAAAAACTGCTAATTCGTATAGAGCCATCGAACCGGCCCAACCAGCAACCAGAGCTGTATGCATTATATGGACAGAAATCAAACGACCGGGATCATTCAATACGACGGTATGAACACGATACCAAGGCAAACCCATGGAAATACCCCTTTATCAACGAAAAATAAACACAATGTAACTTTATTGCATTATAAAAAAATATGCTGTGGACCCTCTTTTTAGTGGATTATCTTGGATAAAGGATTAATATTTGTTTGATTCTTTTCGTAATAATTACTTTTAGTAATAATGAAACTATTTTGTTCGCAGGAACAAAAAGAAGCAGATCTATTCTACACCCGATAAGTACCAATACGCAATGGTAAGGGAGTTGATATTATTTTATATGAATGAATGCATATATATATTTGTTCATCATTCAAAGCACTTATTTGTAATAATTTTCCTTTATTCATTTTGCCTTCTTTTTTATGAACTTAGTCAATCTATGGATAAAATATGATAATAAAATATGGTAAAGGCCAATATTATTAGGACAACAAACCCATTGTTACGCTTTCACATCAAAGTGAGATATAGTACTTAATTTTTCTTTTATTTTATGCCTATTGGTGTTCCAAGAGTACCTTTTCGAAGTCCTGGAGAGGAAGATGCATTGTGGATTGACGTATAGTGCGACTTGTCAGATATATTGGGTCATATGGTATTTCCCCGTTCTCTTCCCCGATCGAGATATCCTCCCCTTCACCCAAGAAAGATTTATTTTATTATCAAAAATTTGGAGCGTGAAGTGCAATTAGATCCATTTTTTCGGGAGGGTATACAGATTAATATTATCAATTAGAATAATTTATGGTTGGCTTGGTTAGACCAATAAAATGAAGTATCCAGGCTCCGTTTAGAAAAAAAAACAAGTTGTAGCAAAAGGACGTGGTATTGGAGCATTTGTCCTATATGTGCAAATCCAAATCGGGCGGATCTTTACGCGGAGTAGAGCATAAACCTAAAAAAATTGAAGAAGCCCATTCAAGGAACAAGAAAATTACATCGCGATTTAGATTGTATCTCGATGAAACAATACATCAATGAGAAGTTAGTTAGATAAGTTTAGTAATTTTTTTTATAGATAAACAAAACAGGCCAAAACCCATCTTTCTTGAACAATGAAAGAAAAGCCCCTTTTTATAAGTTAAAGCCTGGTATGAAAAAACAGAAAGCGCTAGAATCTACATCTACACATTGATTCTTTTTTTTTTCCTGATTTTTGTTGAACCGTATGCATCAAAAGGTGCATGTACGGTTTCTAAGGGATACAACTTTATCCCAATCAACCGACTTTATCGAGAAAGATTACTTTTTTTAGGCCAAGGGGTTGATAGCGAGATCTCGAATCAACTTATTGGTCTTATGGTATATCTCAGTATAGAGGATGATACCAAAGATCTGTATTTGTTTATAAACTCTCCTGGTGGGTGGGTAATACCCGGAGTCGCTATTTATGATACTATGCAATTTGTGCGACCAGATATACAGACAATATGCATGGGATTAGCCGCTTCAATGGGATCTTTTATTCTCGTCGGAGGAGAAATTACCAAACGTCTAGCATTCCCTCACGCTAGGGTAATGATCCACCAACCTGCTAGTTCTTTTTATGAGGCACAGACGGGAGAATTTATCTTGGAAGCGGAAGAACTACTGAAGCTGCGCGAAACCATCACAAGGGTTTATGTACAAAGGACAGGCAAACCTTTATGGGTTGTATCTGAAGACATGGAAAGAGATGTTTTTATGTCAGCAACAGAAGCCCAAGCTCATGGAATTGTTGATCTTGTAGCGACTGAATAAAAAAAAAAAGGATTTCACACGAATTCGTGATTTGAGATTTTATCTTCGTACCGGATTTAATATTCTATTCATTAATCTATTAATATAGAAATAAAAGAATTCATAATCATCCGGTTAAGGTCGATCTAAACCAGCCCATTATGTATATGATTCAACATGCCAACTATTAAACAACTTATTAGAAACACAAGACAGCCAATCAGAAATGTCACGAAATCCCCCGCTCTTGGGGGATGTCCTCAGCGACGAGGAACATGTACTAGGGTGTATGTGCGACTCGTTCAGATCATGGGCTAGGACAAAAGAAAGAAAACAATTGATCCAGTATCAACGATCAGTACCAGCGAATAGGACAGAATGGAAGAACTCCATTCAATATCTAAAAATAAAAAAGATCTATTCTTTTCTTGTAGTATCAAATCTATGGTTTCCATTGGTGCAAATCCAATCAACTCAATTTAAAATTTAAGATGAGAAAGAATTCTCCATTGATAGCAAATGGTATCCATTAAGCAGGGGAAATCCTATTTTAAAAAGCAGAAAAATTATGCCTTACTCTTGCAAGAACGGACTAACAGGGTCAGCTACTCAGCTAATCTTCATAATTAAATACCGTTACTGTATTAAGTAGATCTCGTTGTGAAAGACCTAGTACTGGATAATTATGGGTAGAGCCAAAGAGTGTGAACTATACAAGTTAACAATAACATTGATTAAATTAAAGATTAAAGAAAGAAGGGCTCCGGTGTATAGAGAGGACCTCACCGTTTAATAAGTAACCATAGAAACGATGGAACCCACTATATCCATTTATATTTAATACTTTTTTATTTACTATGTGTTTGTTTTTGATACCTAGTATCAATACAATTTTTTTTTTCTAGGTGAAATGCCTAGAAAAAAAAAGAAAAAATCGTGGTAGGGAAGGTTATAGTAGCAAAAGCCATTGGAATTTTTATTTTATACATTGGAAAAATCCGTTTTGTTATTAATAGACTAGGACACGGGAAGGGAATAACTGAAAGAAAGGAAATCTATTAGTTATTCATCAAAGTTTCATTTATTCAATGACCAGAATTAAACGAGGGTATATAGCTCGAAGACGTAGAACAAAAATTCGTTTATTTGCATCAACCTTTCGAGGGGCTCATTCAAGACTTACGCGTACTATTACTCAACAGAAAATAAGAGCTTTGGTTTCGGCTCATCGGGATAGAGGTAGACAAAAGAGAGATTTTCGTCGTTTGTGGATCACTCGGATAAATGCAGTAATTCGCGAAAATAAAGTATACTTAAGTTATAGTAAATTAATACACAATCTGTACAAGAGACAGTTGCTTCTTAATCGTAAAATACTTGCACAAATAGCTATATTAAATAAGAGTTGTCTTTATATGATTTCCAATGATATCATAAAATAAATAAAATCCGTTGGAGTCGTTTAAATGGAGTTCCCTGGAGAATGAACTCTGGGAAGGTAGAGTAGAAATTAGTATGATAAAATATGATAAAGTCATCAAAATGAAGAAAGACGTTCAATAAAAAATATTTATTCTTCTTATCCAATTTTTTTTTCTTACGACACGACATCTCGATTTTCCTTTTTTTCGAACAAAAAAAAAAAAAACGTCAATCCACATTTGAGTTTGGATTATAATTTTATTTTGATTCAATTGAAAAGTCGGTCTATTTTTTTCTGGTTCTAAGACCGGCAGTTCTAGCGGTTGACTCGGTTCTTTCAAATTGTTTCTCATTATTAAGAAAAGGTAACAGAGATAAAATACGAGCTTGTTTTATAGCAATAGTAATTAATCGTTGTTGTTTTAAGGTCAATCTATTCACCCGTCTAGATAATATTTTTCCTTGTTCGCTAATAAATCGACTAATTAAACTCATATTTCTATAATCAATTCGATCCCCCGATTGGATCGGAGGCAAACGCCTACGAAAAGATCGCTTGGATTTAAGAAAGATTCGCTTGGATTTATCCATGGTTTGTTTATTCCTTATCCTGAAAATCCCAATCCTATTTCTTAATTCGACATCTACATCATGTTTGATCCGATCGAAATAGGATTTGGTTTGTTTATATTTAAATAAATATATATTGTTATGTATAATATGTAATTTTTCATCTTTCTTGGAAGACTGACACACGAGCGGTCGGTTCAATCTATTTCTTTATTTCCCCGTGAATCGTATGTTTGTAACAACAGGGACAAAATTTTCTCAATTCCAATCGACTGGGAGTATTGTGTCGATTCTTTTGAGTAATATATCTGGAAATGCCCATTGATTCCTTATTAACACGATTTCGAACACAACTGGTACATTCCAAAATAACCGTTACTCGGACATCTTTACCCTTGGCCATGAACCTCCTTTGGTTTTTGATTCACTCAATTCTTTAATTTTCCGATCCAAAGCAAGGAAGAAGAAAGGACCAAAAAAAAAAAAAAAAAAAAAGAAGCAGGTAACTCGAAATCAAATTATGAAAGAAAGATTTCGTTGCAATCAATAAAGTAATAATAAGTAATATAATGATTTCTAACTATATTTAGAATTAAAAATTGTGGTACAGTATTTCATTTTCAGTTAAGTATCTTGTATGATATTGTTGCCCCAACCATCACATTTTTATTTCCACTCTATTATTAATTTGAGCCTGGGCCTTAGTTCATAGTTTCACTGAGGGCGAAGCCTCTTTTTCTTTGTTTTTTTTAATAAGTTAGAAAAAAAAAAAGAAGGGAAGGGATTAGTTACAGATATTTATTGTATCTCTAATCTTCTCCCCCCCTTCCCATATCAATAACTAGAATGAAAAAAAGGGGAATATCAACGCATCCGGAAAAAAACGATTGATCTCTATCAATAAACCTGCTAAAGACCCGAACCATAGAGTACTTACTACCGGTGCCACGGAGAGATATGTTTTTAGATCTCGCATTTTTTAAACTCCTCTTTCTTTATTAGTTAATATAATTTGTATTACATAATGGTAATACATATATGACCAGATGTGTATATGTAGTTAATGACTGACCACTTGTATTGGTACGCGGAGTCCCTAATTCAAATTGAAATGTAAAAAATAGATATTTCTTAAAAGAAAAAAATACGCGCATTTCCGCCCGAAATTCCTAAAAAATTTTAATTTTTTATGGGAGGTTTCATATTTATTTCATACTTTAATATAAGTCTTTTACTATATTATATGTTTGTTATATGATATATGAGACCAAAAAGAAGAAATGACAAGATAATTTGTGTATAT